ATCAAGAAAATTCTAAGTTCGAAATAGATAAAAAAGAAAAAAAAAATCTCTTCTGGTTTGAAAAACCTCTTGTGACTATTCTTTTCGACTATAAACGATGGAATCGTCCATTGCGATATATAAAAAATGATCATTTGGAAAATGCGGTAAGAAATGAAATGTCACAATATTTTTTTTATACATGTAAAAGTGACGGAAAAGAAAGAATATCTTTTACATATCCACCTAGTGTTTCTATTTTTATGGAAATGATACAAAGAAAGATATCTCTGTTCACAATACAAAAACTCTCTTCTGATCAATTGTATAATCATTATCATTTGAGTTCTATCAATGAACACAAAAGAAAAAATTTAAAAAAAAAATTGATAAATAGAGTTAAAATACAAATATAAAAATTAATACATAAAATAAATACAATAAAATATAAAAAGAGATTCGACTACCTCCTCCATATTTAATACTTTCTCCTACAAAAAAATTAAGAATACCAACCCCATTTGTAATTCCATCAATTATACATTTATCAAAAAAATAAGTTAATTCAGCCAATTTTCTTATACTCCCAATAAAAAATATTCTATAAAAATAATCTATGTAACCACGATTATATGACCAATCATATATTAGATATAGTAGTTTTTCAAAAACTAATTGATTATTGTTTTTGTTAAGAAAACTTTTAACAAATGAATTAAGAAAGTAAAAATTGGATAAAGATGAATAACTGGGCTTATAGAAAAAAAATGCTATAAATATTCCGAAATAAGCTATACTGACTGAAAAAGTAGCATTTTTCAAAAATGCATACCAATTTACTAAATTATTTGAACTTTCATGTAAAAGATTTATAGACGGAGTTAATAATTTGTCTAATATATCAAAATCTATTCTTTCTTGATTCAATTGATTGAAAGGAATTCCTAGGATACCAACAAACAAAATAAATAAAGTTAACAAAAACATAGGAAAAAGCATAGTATTATCCGATTCATAAGGATAGGAAATAATAATTTTAGTATCACTATGAGAAAAAGTAACAAAAGGATGTATCATATTTTTTCCCGTAGTATCAATTTGATATAACTTTTTCAAAGAACTCTGATGATTATTCATTGTTAATAAGGATAATAAACAATTTTTTTTTCTCATTATTTTTGATCCTTTTTTACCCCATAAAGATATTGAATAAAGGAATTTATTTGTTTTTCCACTATAATTTTTAAAATAAAGGTTTAAATGTCCTTCAAAAGTAAGTAAATAGATACGAAACATATAAAATGCAGTTAGTCCCGCTGTGAAAAGGGCTATTATTGCAAAAATTGGTGAATATAACCAACTATCATTAAGAATTTCATCTTTAGACCAAAAACAGGCAAGGGGTGGAATACCACAAAGAGAAAGTGTACCTAATAAAAAAAAAATTTGTAATCGGGACATGCTTTGTTAAACCACCCATAAGAACCATATTCTGACTTTTATCTGGAGAATATCCAACAACCAATTCCATTGAATGAATAATGGAACCTGATCCTAAAAACAACAAAGCTTTTGAATAAGCATGCGTAATCAAATGAAATAAAGCAGCTCGATAAGACCCTATACCCAAAGCTAACATCATATAACCCAATTGGGACATTGTAGAATAAGCTAAGCTTCTCTTAATATCTTTTTGAGCAAGAGCTAAAGTAGCTCCAAACAGTACTGTTATTATACCGATCAAAGCTATTATATTCATTATGTAAGGTATGACTATGAAAAGAGGAAAAAACCGAGCGACAAGAAAAATCCCCGCTGCTACCATGGTAGCAGCATGAATAAGAGCCGAAATGGGGGTAGGTCCCTCCATGGCATCAGGTAACCACACATGAAGGGGAAATTGAGCAGATTTAGCAACTGCACCAGAAAATAATAGGAAGGCACATAAACTAACAAATAAAAAATGAACCTCATTATTAGAAATCAAGTTATTGAATATTTGAAACAAATCACAAAATTCAAAACTACCTGTTGTCCAATAAAGACCTAAAATCCCTAATAATAAACCAAAATCCCCCACACGATTCGTTACAAATGCCTTTTGACAAGCATTCGACGCAATAGGTCGTGTAAACCAAAAACCTATTAATAGATACGAACACATTCCAACCAATTCCCAAAAAATATAAATTTGTACCAAATTAGAACTAGTAACTAATCCCAACATTGAAGTATTGAAAAAAATCATATACGCACAAAATCTCAAATATCCTTGATCATGAGACATATAATTGTCACTATAAATAAGAACCAAAATTCCAACAGTAGTAATTAATAATGACATAATAGAAGTAAGTGGATCGATCAAATAGCCAAACTCTAAAGAAAAATCATTATTGATAGTCCAAGACCATACATATTGATAAATATAACTGTTACTTATTTGATGAATAAACAAATAAAATGAAAAAATCATCACTATAATTAAAAAGAGAACACCAGTAAAAGACCATATACGGCGAAGTTTTTTTGTTGACGTTGGAAAAAGCAAGAGTCCCCCTGCTAGTAACATAAGAACTGGAAGTGAAATAAAAGGTATGATCCATGAATATTGATATGTATATTCCATAAAAAAAGATTTTGTTACTATTTACTAATTTATTATTTCTGATTCACGAACTTTTTTTTTCTTTTGAAAAGGGTCAGTTAATAACAAATTAAAATATGTAAAAGTTAAATAGAATTTTCTATTCTTAATTATTCTGAATTTTTTCAAATACTTCAAATATTTCCAATCAAGAACTAAAAATTGTTCCCATAATATACTAAAATGCAATTTTTAGTAAAAACTTCTATTTCTTTTTTTGTTCTGACGATATAGAAAATTAAAAATTTTCATTATTATTTTTTACGCATTACAAAACTTTTTATTCACAGAACAAGGTTTATAGAGGAAGGACAAATAATTATACCAAAAAAAAATTTGTATGAATTGCCCAAACCCAAAAAAATAAGAACTATTTTTTTTGAGTTCGTTTATTAAAAATCATTAACCAATTCTCTTTTGAACTGAATGGGTTTTTTTCAATTAAAAAAAAATTATATATACTAATCCTTTGACATAAATAAATTATAAAAGGATTTACTAAAAGTTGAGTTTTAAAAATTTTCGATCTATTTTATGACATGTATATTCCATTCATATATAAACGGAAGACGGCGAAAATAGACAATGCCAGACCAGACCTGAATAGACTCTTTTCTTGTTGTATTCTTTTTTGCAATAATACTAAATAATACTATATTATTATTATACTTTTTGTCTTTCTTTTATGTTTGTTTCTCATAATATATTTTAATGGATTTTCATAGAATCCTTAGATTATGAAAGGAATCGAATGAAAAGAACAAATATATAATATATAGTATAGTAAATAAATAGTATAGTAACGAATCATTTTTTTTTTTTAGCAAAATATGTCTTTCACATCCAACTATAGAAATGAATAACTTATTTTAATTTTAAAATGGCAGTTCCAAAAAAACGCACTTCTATATCAAAAAAACGAATTCGTAAAAATATTTGGAAAAGCAAAGGGTATTGGGCAGCGTTGAAAGCCTTTTCATTAGCAAAATCGCTTTCTACAGGGAATTCAAAAAGTGTTTTTGTGCGACAAATCAAATAAATAAAAAAAGAAACATTCTAATAATCTGAACCCTTTTAAATCAAAAAAGAGACTAGTTAAATTAAAAAGAATTAATTTGTAAATGATTATTATTTCCTAATGGGATCTATATTTAATTCTTTTTTTTTTTTTTTAGGATATGTAAACTAAAAAGAAGTTTGTTTACTAAATTATAAAAAGAAAAAACTTAACTTAAGAAAGAAAGTTCAAAGAAAAAAGAATAAACAAGGTTTTACCTTTAATTTTCGTTTTAGCATGTTTGTTCTTTCATTTTTGGGATGGGGAAAATAAGAATCCCCATCGACCCTAAACAAAAAGTTTTTTCTTCATTTTTATTTGATTATAAATTTTATTCTATAAATATAAATATAGAAAATCTACTAATCAATTTTTTATTCAAAATAAATAAGTTCTTAAAATTATGAAATTAGTTGATAAAATTGAAAACTTTTTTTTTTTAATTGTCTTAAACTATTATCTCCCTAAATTTATATTACCATAGATAATATATCTCTATCCCTACTCCTTTTAACCCAATTCTAAAAGTTTCTTTCTTCTTATCTTAATCTTTTTTTTTTTATCTTCTTTAGGTTTAGGTGGATTTTTTATATAAGGAATCCTATACTAATTTGAAGTGATAAAAAAAGGATTCCATGTGGAGACTAGAATATTAATCAAAATATCTATAAATTTAGAAAAGATTTATTGAATTTTTGTACAATGGAAATTTTGATAGAAATAATAACTTTATTATTATATTTAAATATATTATTAGATGTTTGTTAGATTATATAATCTATTTCCCCAATACTGAACAATACCTAATTAAATAAGTTTTCTAAATCGTAAGAGAAATTCTTTACACAATAATAACTTTAACAATTAATACAAAGCTATACAAATATTTCAATCAATTTTTTGAGTGTAATACTTAGACATAATGCTAACTCGACGATTGAATCAAAATAAGTTATTATGATTTCGAGAAAGCCGCTATGGTGAAATCGGTAGACACGCTGCTCTTAGGAAGCAGTGCTAGAGCATCTCGGTTCGAATCCGAGTAGCGGCATGACACTTTATATTACAAATTCAAAATATTATAAAAGAATGCGGTATTATAAAAAAATAAGGATTATAATATAATGAATTCAGTTCCCGATTTCTATTCTTATAATTGATAGATCTCCCCCCCTTATTTTTTTATGATATTTTCAACTGTAGAACATATATTAACGCATATATCCCTTTCAGTCGTTTCAATTGTAATTACAATTCTTTTGATAACCTTATTAGTTGATGAAATTGTAGGACTATATGCTTCCGCAGAAAAAGGAATGATAACTACTTTTTTTTTTATAACTGGATTATTAGTTAGTCGTTGGATTTATTTGAGACATTTACCATTAAGTGATTTATCTGAATCATTACTATTTCTTTCATGGATTTTTTCTATTATTCATATGGTTACATATTTAAAAAAAAAGAAAAACTATTTAAGTTTAAGTTCAATAACCATGCCAAGTACTATTTTTACCCAAGGTTTTTCTACTTCAATATTTTTAACTTACATGCATCAATCCGAAATATTAGTCCCGGCTCTTCAATCTCATTGGTTAATGATGCATGTAAGTATGATGGTATTGGGTTATGCATCTCTTTTATGTGGATCATTATTTTCATTAACTCTTGTAGTCATTACATTTCAAAAAGTCATAATAATTTTTGGTAAAAACAGTCATTTTTTAAAAAAGTCATTTTCCTTAAGTGAGATCCAATACATGAACGACGGAAACAATGTTTTAAAAAACACTTATTTATTTTTTTCTAATAATTATTACAAGTCTCAATTGATTCATCAATTAGATCATTGGAGTTATCGTACTATTAGTATAGGGTTTATCTTTTTAAGCATAGGTATTCTTTCAGGAGCAGTATGGGCTAATGAGGCATGGGGATCATATTGGAATTGGGATCCAAAGGAAACGTGGGCATTTATTACTTGGACCATATTCGCAATTTATTTACATATTAAAACAAATAAAAATTTTGAAAGTGTAAATTCTGCAATTGTGGCCTCTATGGGTTTTCTTATAATTTGGATATGCTATTTTGGGGTCAATTTATTAGGGATAGGGCTACATAGTTATGGTTCATTTGCATTAAACATCTAATTGAATTGAAGAAAGGACCTAACGAATCTAAACATAGAACAGTATATATATAAGAAAAATTCGTGTAAATCATGGAGAAAGCGAACCATTTGAATCAAGTAATGTAGTGATTCAAATGGTTCTCAGAAAATCCAAATGTATATGGTTGCAAGTCCAATTCATTTTTTTTTTTTTTTTTTTTCCACTTATTTTCTACAACAAATTCTTTTTTAAATCATTATTATTCCAATATTCTATTGCTGGTTTATTTATTTATTTTTATGTTTATGAAAGAAAATTATCTATAAAAATAATTAGCTAAAATAGCTTCAACTTTATCAACTGATAGTGATAAAACAAAATCTGGATAAATACCAATACCTATTATTGGTAAAAGGATAGAGATCGAAACAAACAACTCTCGCGGTCCTGAATCAAAAAAAGAAAAATTTTGAACATTAAAAAGTTTGTATCCATAGAACATCTGGCGTAACATGGATAATAAATAAATAGGAGTTAATATCATTCCAATTGCCATTACAAAAAGAATTAATATTTTTGTCATTAAAAGATATTTTTGGCTGGTAATAATTCCAAAAAAGACTATTAGTTCTGCAACAAAACCACTCATTCCCGGTAATGCAAGGGAAGCCATCGATAAAATACTGAAAGTCGTAAATATTTTAGGAATTGGTATAGCCATTCCTCCCATATCGTCAAGATAAACAAGGCGTATTCTATCATAACCTGTTCCCGCTAAGAAAAAAAGCCCAGTACCAATAAATCCATGAGAAATTATTTGTAAAATAGATCCATTGAGTCCCGCATCGCTTATAGATCCAATTCCTATAATTATGAAACCCATATGAGATACGGAAGAATAAGCTATTCTTTTTTTTAAATTACGTTGACCAGGAGATGTTGAAGCTGCATAGATTATTTGAATTATCCCTACTATGATCAACCAGGGAGAAAATATAGAATGAGCGTAGGGTAATAATTCCATATTGATCCGAACTAATCCATATGCTCCCATTTTTAATAAGATTCCGGCTAGAAGCATACAAGTACTGTAATGTGCCTCTCCATGTGTGTCTGGTAACCATGTATGTAAGGGTATAATCGGTGATTTGACAGCAAAAACAATAAGAAATCCAATATAAAATATTATTTCCAGTGCGACAGGATACGATTGATTAGCTGATGTTTCAAAATTGAATGTTGGTTCATTAGAACCATATAAACCAATACCCAGAACTCCCATTAACAAAAAAATGGAACTCCCTGCAGTGTACAAAATAAATTTTGTAGCTGAATACAAACGTTTCTTTCCTCCCCACATCGATAGAAGTAAATAAACAGGAATTAATTCGAATTCCCACATGAGAAAAAAAAGTAAAAGATCTCGAGAAGAAAATGATCCGATTTGACCGCTATACATAGTTAACATTAGGAAATGGAATAATCGAGAATTCCGTGTAACTGGCCAAGCCGCTAAAGTAGCTAAAGTGGTGATAAACCCCGTCAGTAAAATAGGTCCTATAGAAAGACCATCTATTCCTAATCTCCAGTAAAAATTAAAAAAATGGATCCATTTATAATCCTCTGTCAATTGAATTAATGGATCGTCCAATTCAAAATAATAACAAAATGTATAGGTTATCATAAGGAGTTCTAAAAAACATATACATAAAGTATACCACCTAATGACCTTATTTCCTTTATGAGGGAAAAAGAAAAGTAGGGAACCAAAAAATATTGGCAAAACTACAACTATTGTTAACCAAGGAAAATAATTCGTAGTAAAAACAAGATACACTTGGACTAGAACAACTCGTGCTCGAAAATATATATATTTTCGAGCACGAGTTGTTGTCAGTAAAAAAAAAAGAAAAAAAATAAATAAAATGTATTCAAGTATGGTTTTCTCGGATGTATCAATAAGCTAGACCCATGCTTCGAGTTGTTTCATGCCATAAATAAACTCGAACACTCAAGAAATCCGTTGGACAAGCGGATTCACATCTCTTACAACCAACACAGTCTTCTGTTCTTGGAGCAGAAGCAATTTGCTTAGCTTTACATCCGTCCCAAGGTATCATTTCTAATACATCTGTAGGGCAAGCTCGGACACATTGAGTACACCCTATACATGTATCATAAATCTTTACTGAATGTGACATTTTGATCTATAAATTTTTTAACATCATCAATTTTCAATCTAGTAATAAAGCTTAAAATTAATCATTATTTAGATACCAGATGAATCAATAATTTATTATAATTTATCTAAAAAATCTAAACTTACTATGAGATTGAATCGTGCGATAGGGCCAAGATACTTTAATTTCTTACGTTTTCGTCATACATTATGTATCCTACTATTCTACGGATAAACAGATAATTCAACTTGATGAATATCATCATTTATCTAATGAAGACTACTTATTTAACAAATTCGATTGATTAATACGAGTTGATTTTCTGTTACGATAAATTGACGAAACAATAGCTGGTCCAATAGCTGCTTCAGCGGCTGCAATAGCTATACCAAAAATGGCGAAAATATTACCCTTTAATTGACGACTATCAAAAAAATCAGAAAATGTTACCAAATTTATATTAACTGCATTCAGGATTAGTTCAAGACACATAAGGGCTCTAACCATATTTCGGCTTGTGATCAATCCATAGATACCAATACAAAATAAATAGGCACTTACAACAAGTACATGTTCGAGCATCATTGACCAACTCCTTATCAATTTCGATTCATTTCAATATAAGTAACAATTTTTAAAATTCAAAATTCAATTAGATTGACTACAAAAAGTACAGAACAAGGGAAATCTATTGGTAATAGATCGAATAAAAAAAAAAAAGAATTTGGATAGAAACAATTTTCAAAAATATACTTAATTAAAGTTAAAGTAAAGGGTATGGGTGTGATAACCTAGAACAAGGTTTTATTTAGTATTTAGATTGTAGTTGCTAGTTCTAAAGATTAATTACTGGCGAGCCACGGCAATTGCACCTACCAAAGCAGCTAAAAGAATTATTGAAATGAGTTCAAATGGAAGAAAAAAATCTGTTGATAAATGAATTCCAATTTGTTGACTAGTACTTATCAAATCGTGCTCTAGAATCTGATTTGATCTTGTAGTCCAAATAATCCCATACCATGACGTATCTAGAATAGTATTCATTAGTGAAACAAAAATACTTGTACAAACCAGCAAAGTAACTCCACTTCCAATGGTCCAAAGATTTGAATCTTTGGAATATTCTGAACCCTTCATAAACATCACAGCAAATATGATTAAAACATTTATAGCTCCCACATAAATAAGGAGTTGCGCAGCAGCTACAAAATGGGAGTTTGATAAAATATAAAAAAAAGATATACAAACAAGAACCAGTCCCAATGAAAAAGCAGCATAAATTGAGTTGGTAAGTAATACGACACCCATACTTCCTAATATAAGACCTGATCCCAACAAGACTAAAAGAAAATCATGTATCGGTCCAGGCAAATCCATTATATGTACAATAATAAATAAATAAATAGAAATTTTTTTCATGAACTTATTGACTCGACCAGGAAAAAAAATTGTTGATCAATTCGTAATTTAATCTGAAAGGTTGTGAATTAATCTATGTACTTTTATTGGATTCACTTCATTTTTTATATGAAAAAGAGTATTTCGAAATTATGTATTTTGAAATAATTCCAGATATTATTAATCTCTTTTTTTTTTCAATTATTAATATATTTTCAATCCAAAAAAGCTGTAATTCTGATTAATCAAAAATTTTGATTTTTTGTTAGTGACCAAACAAACACCACGAAAGAAACCTCATTCCTTTCGATTAAAACAGAAATTTAGTAATTTCCAATTACCATTTAATCAAGGGATTTACTTCTTTTTTATTGGAATTTCAGGAGAATTTGAAATTATTCGAATTGTAGAATCGTCAACTACTGACATTGGTAAACGACCCAAAGCAATTTGATTATAATTCAATTGATGACGATCATAAGTAGAAAGTTCATATTCTTCTGTCATGGATAAACAATTTGTTGGACAATATTCAACGCAGTTACCACAAAATATACAGATTCCGAAATCAATACTGTAATTAAGCAATTGTTTCTTTCGAATATAAGTTTCCAATTTCCAATCAACAACGGGTAGATCTATAGGACATACACGAACACATACTTCACAAGAAATACATTTATCAAATTCAAAATGGATTCGACCGCGGAAACGCTCGGATGTGATTAATTTTTCGTAAGGATATTGAATAGTTACAGGCAAACGATTTGCGTGGGATAAAGTAATCATGAAACTTTGACCAATGTATCTTGCAGCTCGTACTGTTTGTTGACCATAATTCATGAACCCAGTTATCATAGGGAACATATTGTAATATCTATGAATAATTTGATGTTTGTTTCTTTCTCTTGGTTGAGATAAGTCATGAATATAAAACATTGTATTCCTTTATAGTGAAAAGAGTTCGAAAGAAGTTGTTAATAATAAATTACCGAGAGAAATAGGTAAAAGAAATTTCCATCCAAGATTTAATAATTGATCCATTCTTAGTCTGGGTAAAGTCCATCTTGTTGTTATAGAAATGAACAAGAACAAATAAGTTTTAACTAATGTAATAAAGATACCAATTGTCATTACAAAGAGTCCACTTGCTTTATTTATTTCAAAAAGTGAAGAATTTAATATGTACGGAATAGATATATCCCAACCGCCCAAATAAAGAACTGTTACTAATAATGAAGAAACTAATAGATTTAAATAGGAAGCAACGTAAAATAAACCAAATTTTATACCCGAATATTCCGTTTGATAACCCGCTACTAATTCTTCCTCTGCTTCTGGTAAATCAAAAGGTAATCTTTCACATTCTGCTAAGGAAGAAATTAAAAAAATCATAAACCCTATGGGTTGACGCCACAAATTCCACCCCCAAAAACCATATTTTGATTGAGCTTCAACTATATCAACTGTACTTGAACTGTTAGATAATTATAGTCGGCAATAACATTACTGTTCTCATCGCTATTACAGAACCGTACATGAGATTTTCACTTCATACGGCTCCTCAAAAGATATAAATAAATTTAAGGAGTTGGTCGATATTATTTATCTTGATATGTATGTTTTGTCGGATAGTATAGTATCCAAATCTATCTATCGCGTATTCCAAAATTAAATCAATGGAATTCTGTCTGTTTTAGTTTTATTTGAATAAAAAAGAAAATAATAAATAAAAAAAAAAAATAACTTCTGAATTGATCTCATCCTCGTTAAAAATTTCAATTTTTCTTCGTTGAGTAATAACTTAATTCTTCACTAAAATACTTTTTTTAGAAATACAAATAATCCAGCGGTTTTAATTACGAAAACGAAATAACCATTCCATTAGTTCGTCAATTCTGACACGAATTTTACCTTTATGAATATGGATATGGCAAAGAAAATGAATATTGTAATAGCATGGAGATAAGAAAGAAAAAAAAAAGATATCTTTTTTTGTACTTGTATTCTTTCTATTTTTTTTTTTCGTTCCTATTCTTGTTTCTCAGAAAAAAAGGGGGGAACTTATGAAATAAGGGATTATTTCGTTTTGGATAGTCATTTAGTTAATGGGTAGATAGAAGCGTATTCTGGATCGGAATCGTGGGGAGTACTGCCTAATCATTTCTACTAATTTAAAGCCCCAATTAGTATTCTTTTTTTATTATCCATTTTGAAAAAATGTTTATCTTCTCTTATTTTGGATAATTTTGAAAATCTCTATTACCAATCCTTTGCATATTTTGGTGTTTCTAACCATCCACTCATTTTTGTTCAATCGCGCGTATTATGGTAATAGATGTATACCAGTACATACAAATAATAGTGAAAATTCACTAGGGTTGATCTTTTTTTTTTGAGTCCGCGTCAAGACGGGATAATTAATTAACCAATCTTGGGATAAAAGTTCTCTTTTTATTATGTTTATTTCCGCTTAACTCTTATACCTAGAAAATGAGACTCAATGTTTTTACTGCGAATTCTTTTTTCTATAAGCTGTTTTATTTCACTCATATAACTATCTAATTTAGTTCTTTAGTTCATTAATATAAATAATGAATAGAAAACTATTCAATTCATTTTAACTCTTAAAAAATAGGAGAAGCTTATGTCTTAACGACTCGCACATAGAGATATTGATAATACACATAGAGTTAATGGTATTTCATAACTAATTGATTGAGCAGCAGCTCGTAGACCACCTAAAAAAGAATATTTATTATTTGAACCATATCCTGAGATAAGAAGTCCAATAGGAGCAATACTTGAAATGGCAATCCATAAAAAAACACCAATATTGAGATCGGCTAAAACAAGGCGATAACCAAAAGGAATTACTGAATAACTTAGTAGAATTGATATAACTGCTATGGATGGTCCGATACTGAATAAATGAGTATCCCCTCTAGATGGAAGAAGATTTTCTTTTAAAAGCAATTTTGTACCATCTGCTAAAGCTTGAAGAACTCCCAAAGGGCCCGCATATTCAGGTCCAATACGTTGTTGTATCCCTGCGGATATTTCTCTTTCTAACCATACAATTACTAGTACACCTATTGTGATTCCGAATATAGGAGTAAAAATAGGGACAAGCACCCATATAATTTCATAGACCTCTTTTAAGGATTCCAATCTTGAAAAAGAATTGATATCTTGTACATTTGTTGTATTAATTATCATTTTAACGGTCAACTTCTCCCATAATGATATCTATGCTACCTAGTATTGTCATAATATCGGCCAATTTCATTCTTTTAACTAACTGAGGAAGAATTTGCAAATTGATAAAACCTGGTGGTCGAATTTTCCATCTCCAAGGAAAACTACCCTGATCCCCTATCAGAAAAATGCCCAATTCTCCTTTTGGAGCTTCGACTCTCACATAAAGTTCTTGTTTCGGCAACTCAAAAGTAGGCGAAGGTTTTTTACTAATGAATCTATATTCAAAATCATTCCATTCCGGATACCTTTCTCTATCAAAACATCGGCTTTCTAAATTTTCATAAGGTCCCCCTGGAATTTTTTCCAAAGCCTGTTGAATAATTTTTATGGATTCCGTCATTTCACCAAGTCTAACTAAATAACGAGCTAATGAATCTCCTTCTTTTTGCCATTGAACTTCCCAATCAAATTCGTCATAACACTCATAATGATCAACTTTACGAAGATCCCATTGTATTCCTGAAGCTCGCAGCATTGGTCCTGATAAACCCCAATTTATTACTTCTTCTCCACCAATAATGCCTACGCCCTCAACTCGTTCTAAAAAAATAGGATTTTTTGTAATAAGTTTTTGATATTCAACAACTTCTGTCAAAAAATAATCGCAGAAATCCAAACATTTATCTATCCAGCCATGAGGTAGATCAGCTGTGACTCCCCCGATACGAAAAAAATTATGCATCATTCTCATTCCGGTGGCAGCTTCGAATAGATCATAGACAAATTCTCTTTCTCTAAAAATATAGAAGAAAGGAGTCTGTGCGCCAATATCGGCCATAAAAGGGCCAAGCCATAACAGATGAGAAGCTATACGACTTAACTCCAACATAATAACTCTGATATAGCTGGCTCTTTTAGGTACTTGAATATTTACCAACTGTTCTGGTCCATTTATGGTTATTGCTTCTGTGAACATAGTAGCTAAATAATCCCAACGTGTTACATAAGGTAGATATTGTATAATTGTTCGGTTTTCCGCAATTTTTTCCATTCCTCTATGTAAATAACCCAATATGGGTTCACAGTCAATAACGTCTTCACCATCTAAAGTGATGATGAGTCGAAGAACACCGTGCATTGATGGGTGGTGGGGGCCCATATTGACTAGCATGAGGTCTTTTCTTGTAGCTGGTCCAGTCATAAGTTTTTCCTCGATTCATTTTTCCATGAATTGCCGAAAACACAAATAAGTTGATTAAAATTGAATATCTAACAAAATTCAATATCTAATAAATCAAATAATTCAAAATTACTTTTTTTATTAACGAGTTTTTGACTCCCGAATATCCAATTGTTTAATTAATTCTTTATAATGTATTCTATTTTTCTTTGACAAATAACACAGTAACCCTTGGCGTTTTCCCAGAATTTTACGTAGACCTCTTTGAGATAAATAGTCTTTTTTGTGCAATTCCAAATGTGAAGTAAGTCTTCGTATCTTATTCGTGAAACTTAATACTTGAAATTCAACAGACCCCCTTTTTTCTTCTTTCGAAATAACTGAGATCAATGTGTTTTTTATCATAAAAAAAATTCCTTATAGTTTTAGATATTATATATATATTTTATTTATTGATGAGTAATAATATACAATTAGCATTGTCACCGATTTCAATTTTGTTTTGTATTTCAACAAATTTCTATTTTTATTTTTTGTCAAATAAAATACATTATTAATATTAATTAATACTCAATCCCTTTTTGAAAATGGAATTAGGATTTAAATTAGGATATAAAAAGGATGGTATATTTTTACACATACAAAAAAAAGTTAGACTGAAAATCCAAATTTCAATAAGAAAATTTTATTGATTTATTTGTACATTTACATTGAATTAAAGTCATATTATGTATCAAAACGTAAGATAACGAAGATGCTTATTTTTTTTTTTTCTTCAGATACTAAATATAGTACACATATTGTAAAAATGTCGCATTAACGAATTTGCAATTGTAGATACATATATATTCTTACCATACTAAAATGACTGCCATTATTTGTATCAAACCAATAACGATTCATACAAGCTAAATCTTCTAATCGATAATTGGGCCAAAGAAAGAGTTTTAATTTAATTAGTTTATTATTATATCTATCAAGATGTTTACTTTTATCTAAAACGTGAACACGATTTTTCACTCTATTTGGATTATAAAATACTTTATTTCTATGGATATTTTTTTCATTCTTAGAATGGAAACAACTTAGAATTCTAAACTCTCTACAAACTCTAGAGGATAAAATATTTTCAGGAACAAGGAAATCATCATTTTTTTTATATCTATTTTCAGTCCTTTTTTGATGTATTGCAATGGGTTCATCAAAACTATTCTTATCCCCATAGCTTTTTTCTTGGTTTCTTTGAAATTTATTCTTATGAACTAATGAAAGACCTATAGTTTGATACATAATAAATTGTCCATCCTTTTTTACCGATAGACGAACTGGTTCGATAGTCAATATTCCCTTTTTGATCAATTTTGTAAGAGTTAAATCCTTCTGAATTATAAGAATATCCAGACGAATTTCTCCCCTTTGAAGAGAGGATATCGCAATTTCTCTTGGGTTTATTAGTCTAAGCAGGAGACAATATACGTTTATGTTATTGATCATTCTTTGATTTAAGGAATTATTCCATTTTAATTGAAAACACAAATATCTTTTTAGTAAGAAATCAAGTTCTACTTCTGTATTTTTATTGTAGTGCTTTTTATTTCTACGTTTTTTCAGATCTGATTCTGCATACTCTTCTTGAACATATTTTTCTTGGTTTGACATAATTGAGTCAAGATCCTCTTGGGCCACGGATTCTTTTTCGACTTGATTTTTTTTTTTTTCAAATTCAAGAGTTTGTTCATTTGATGATATAAAAATATATTTTTTTTTCTTTCCAATGAGAGTTTTACTAAAAGTATCATTTACATTCCAATTATAAAAAATGAATTTAATTGGTATGATCCACGGGTTAATCCTATATGCATTATAAAGTTTTACAATTTCTGGGAAGAACCAAAGTTCAAAATTCGATATGGAACAACTTACTATTTCTTCATTCATTCCCATCCAATCAAAAAAAATGTTCTTATCAATTTTATCGATTATTTTATAATTATAAACCCCGGGTTTAGCATTTTTATTACTGTTGGTACCCGCCTCAATATTGATCCAGGACGATATTGAGGCCTTCTTTTTAAGACAAAAATGTAGAATTCCACAATCAAAAAATCTTCTATCCGAATTTTTATTAATAGGTATAATATTATCTTCTACTAGATAATTATTGATAGGGATACATTCTAGCATATCAAATAATTTTTTTTTATCGTTATTGTAAATAGAATATAGTTTTTTCTTATTATTTACTTGTACTGGTAATCCATAAATATATGAATCTTTTTGAAAATTATCTTTTTGATTGGGTAATGTGTAGTATGTTTCAAAATCATTTTTTTTTTTATACTGAATTAAGCGATTTTTTTCATAGGAATCACATTTAGTTAAAGACGTATTTTTGAACATACGACCTTCATTGACTCTATTTCGAAATTTTTTTGGTATTAATCTGGCCCATTTAATCGGATATAAATCGTATTCATAATGACCTTGTAACGAGTTTTTCCGTTGATTCATTCCAGGATTTTTAAAATTCTTTTGTTTAGATTCCGAATGAAATATTCTTTGGACTTCAACAAAATAATCTTTTATTTCATTCTTAAGAAAAATAGATGTTCCGTGATATTGAAAGATGGATCTTAACTTATCTAAGTTAATAACTTTGGTTTGTGATAATTTGTAAAATACATATGCTTGAGACAAGTATGATAAATCAAAAAAAAGATTTGTATTCTTATTATTAATATAAAAAACAGATTTATTTATAGTTTCAATAAAGTGAGTTATATTTTGATTTGTTTTATCAATTATTTTTTGATTTTCTTCATTATTGGAAATGTCTTTTTTGATTTTTTTTTTTATGGATTCAATCAAAAGTTGTGCCTTAATTCTGGGGATATTAATCATCCCTAAAAAGATATATATATATATCTTTTCATTCAAAACTTTGATAAACTGGTGGAATTTAGGAATCAATTCAATATTTCTTTTTTTCAAAATTGTCCATTTTATGTTGGCTGATTGTAATCTTTTATGATCAGAACTTATTTTGTTAGGACTAATATTTTTCTTTGAAATTCTAAACTCTTTTTTTTTTTCTTTTATAATTGTGTCTGTTTTATTTATTAATGTGTTTGTTATATCAATCAGATCTTTTATTTTTTGTTCTCTCAATGAATCCTTTGTCCAATCAATAGATCGAAGAGAAATGGACAATTCATCAATTATTTGATTACTAATTCTCAAATTTTTTTCTTTTTTAGCTTCCTTCGACAGGTATATTGGTATTTCTCTATTTATCCGTTTTTTATTTAAATTCGTTATTTTGGAGAATTGTTTTAGTAGTTCTTTTAGAAAAAGCAAGTTTGTTCTTGCTTTAAAAAATTTCAGAATTTTAAAACGCTTCTTTTTCCATTTTTTCATTTTTTTTTTTAATTCTTGAAAAATGGGTTCAAAAAAGAAAAGTCGTTTTCGGGGAGAACTAAAAGGTAATTCAATTTCCATTCCCAAAACTGTTAAAAAACAAAATTTTGTTTGTTGTCGTTGTTCTTTTTTGTTCGTTGATTTTTTTTTAGGAGATTGTAGCTTAGATCGATGCCAAGGTTTAAGACGAAAAGGAAATAGGATCTTTATCTGAATACCCTCTGTCAACCAATTTTTCGGAAATTCTTTTTCTGATACTGGAACACCATTATAGGTACATTTAATATGCATCTCTTTATTCCAATCTTTGAAATCCTCGGACCATTC